CTCCAGGGAAATATGTTGGTCTCGCAGAAACAATTAGGGGGTTTCAACTGATACTTTCCGGAGAATTAGATAGTCTTCCCGAGCAGGCCTTTTATTTAGTGGGTAACATCGATGAAGCTACCGCGAAAGCTATGAACTTAGAAGGGGAGAAGAAATGACCTTAAATCTTTGTGTACTGACTCCTAATCGAATTATTTGGGATTCAGAAGTGAAAGAAATCATTTTATCTACTAATAGTGGCCAAATTGGCGTATTACCAAACCACGCCCCTATTGCCACGGCGGTGGATATAGGTCTTTTGAGAATACGCCTCAATGACCAATGGTTAACGGTGGCCCTGATGGGCGGTTTCGCTAGAATAAGTAATAATGAGATCACCATTTTAGGAAATGATGCGGAGATGAGTACTGACATTGATCCGCAAGAAGCTCAACAAGCTCTTGAAATAGCTGAAGCTAACTTGAGTAGAGCTCAGGGTAAGAGACAAGCAATTGAGGCGAATCTAGCTCTCAGACGAGCTAGGACACGAGTAGAGGCTCTGAATGTTATTTCGTACTAGTCAAAAATACATCAAAATAATAATCAAAAGAAGTTCTTTATTATTATACACTATACACCAGATTTTGATTCCGCCAATTGAAGACAATCAAGTCTAGATGATACAACGAAAAAAGAAGATGGGTAGAAAAACTTATTAGATACCATTGACTCTGGTATCTAATAAGTTCTACCTACTATTGGATTTGAACCAATGACTCCCGCCGTATGAAAGCAATACTCTAACCACTGAGTTAAGTAGGTTATTTATCATCACAAAAAAGGGACCCATCACTTCAGGGATTATAGGTGGAATATTATTTCTAAGCAATACCAATCTGCTAACAGTAAACGGATCAGAGAGCTATCATGTAGGATCCTATCTTGACAAGAAATTATCTATATGTTAAGATATCTATGACAAGGGCTATAGCTCAGTTAGGTAGAGCACCTCGTTTACACGTGCGCCAATGCTTTTCAAGGGAGCCCATTATGCAATGAACATAATTGATCTTATTGAGAAATCGATGTCTTACTCCATAGATTCGAAGGAACAAGAGAACAATAGCCTGACAAATATTGGGTTCGGTCCGATTTGAGTGCGAATTCAGGTGCCAAATCAAATAGAACCCACCATTGATTTGCTAATTGATAAGGTAAATACCCAGTCCATTCAATGCTAGGCTTAATGAGTATAAGGGACTCAAAAGAACCTCTTTTCGTCCTATGAACTTTAAGGTGTATGAAGTCTCATATTTCATTCTTGCAGCGGAACGATAGAGACTCCATTTAACTCAGGTTGATCTAGGCCGGAGGCAGACCTAAGTCAAGGTAACCCTTCTTTGAAACACTTTGGTATTGCTCCTTCATCAGAATACAAATGATGAATCACAGAGCACATGGAGCCATCTTATTATCTTCCCATAAAGAAAAAATATGGTGGACTAACTGATCTTTACATCAATCAGTTGATGAAAGAGCCCAATGCAACAAAATGCATGTTGGGTCTTTGAAACAGTTCGAATCATTTCGATAATAATAAGTTTGATCTGTTTTACCGAGAAGGTCTACGGTTCGAGTCCGTATAGCCCTAACACATTCTATTTTTGTATAGACATTCTATTTTAGTTTAGTATAGTTTTCATTTCCTCATTAGATTAGTACTTGTTTATGGACTGACCGGTCTATTTGTCCGTAGAAATGAAAGCATTACCACATGTTCATGTGAATACATAGGGACAGGAAAATAAAAACAATAATTCATTCCAACGAATCCAATCGCTATTTGTAAAATCTAGGATAAAATACCTATCCTTCTTCCTTAATCTTCACGGATGAATTACATATGACTTTTTTCCTGTCCATGATCAAAGAGTTACGGATATACTTTTGTTTTGGTATACCCAATCTCAGTCAATGAAAATCATGACATGCTCCTCCGTCTAAAAACTTTATCCTGACCCAGCCAAATGGAATCCTAAGTTACACGGATCTAGTACCTATTCTTTTCTTGATCTTGTATTTGTAGAAATCCCTCGACTTCAACTAATTCTTTTTTGGCCGAACAACAAACAAATTGGTTGTTTCAAATATAATGCAGAGATAATGAATTGGTCCTTAATGTATCAACGTTCCTTCGTCTATATTCTATGAATTGGGTTGGTTTGGGGATTTGGTCTGTCGAATTGTTCGACAATGTGTGATTCCTTCTATTAGAAGTATCTTATGTAGATCATTTATGATTCCACGAATTCTATCACTCTGTGCTATTTTTCATTGTGTAGTGTAAGTTTGTTCCAAAATAAACCCCTTTTTTGTAGCGAAACCTAGCCCTTCGGTTGGTCTTACTAAGTGCTATTGCCGTAACAAGTATTTTTGTTCATCCCAAATCGCGGTCTTTCTTTAGTACTCGATTCTTTTTATTTCTAAGAGGATCCAGGGGTATAGTACAGATTCCAAGTTT